CAAATACTAATATTATTCTTTATTAGTGTAGAATGGAAATATAGATGGGGCGTGGCCAAGTGGTAAGGCAACGGGTTTTGGTCCCGGTATTCGGAGGTTCGAATCCTTTCGTCCCAGGTATATACCTTGTATCAGAGTAAAAGTATCTTTTGAAAATAACGTTATGTTTAAATGCCTAATATTGGATAGAATGTCATTCTTGTTTCTTTTATAATTTATAAATATTCTTTTATGAATCATATCTTTGTTTTTCACAACATACAGATAGTACTAAATATATTTGTTTGTGATCAAGATATGATGGTAACATAGGTCACACCCTAGTTGAATTCAACTAATTAAAAAATAAAATAAAGTATGACGGATTTTTCATCATATGTTCATTCCCTTCATATTGCATATTGAAGGGGTTTAGCTACTTAATTTGAAGAAAAACCTTACGTCTCATATCTTTTTTAATTTTCAACGATATATTTTATTTTGAATCACAATAAGAAAGAGCCCTTCTTTCCTATATCTTATTCTTTATCCATTCAAATTAAACTTAAATGGGGTAGCCAAAAATTATTAGGATCTCTTTATTCTAAACAAGAGTAAGGTTATTACATTCAATTAATGGGATTACGTCTCTTAAGACAAGACTGGGTTTGGGTAAACTAAAAAATTACGAGTAAGCGCCCAATCTGGACTTGTTTGTCTTTGTCCCTAGAGAGTATCCTTTCCCCAAAGGGGATCCTTTTTTTTGTTCTGATTCAGCATTCCCAGAGAGTCGTGGGTTAGATAGTTCTTAATTAGTAACAGTAACAGGAGGTCTTCATTCAAATATCTCTATATCTGTGGATGTCCGAATCTCATTAACAACGAATCAAGTTACATATGTAACGGATCCAGAATAAAGACTGTAGTTCAGTCTATCTGATAGGTATGAAAAACCCCTACTTCGTTCATCTTATTAATAAAATTAAAATTGAAAGAACAAGTACCTAAATCTTCTCTTAGATCGGTCTTTTTTATCTATCTTCACACAAAAATGGGGTTTTTGTTCAATTCATTTATCTGCTTTAAATCTTAAATCGTTGATGGTTCAATTCGAAAAGAAAAGATATTTTTATTTTTTTATGATAATCAAATTTTTAGTCTTTACTGTAAAACTTTATTCAAATAATGATATCTAAATAGTAAACTTTTTCGATTATTAAAAATTTTAATGATTGCTTTTGAGTTGAATCTTTGGTATTCAAAAAAGTAGGAAATGGGCCATATTGAGTCACTTTAAGATGCAGAGTAAAAAAGAATTCATTTATTCATATTCGTATTCTTTGCTATATTTCTATTAGTTTAAAAAAAAAAGTAAAGTGTTGCATTCATACAATAACATACAATAATAGGTGGGGTTTTACTAAGATTGCTTCAAAAAAAAATTTTACCATCTTTGTATAGAAGAAAAAGGGTATAGATGAAAATGTTTATGTATCGACGGAACCAATGACTATTCATGATTCCATAATTGAATCAATTCCATATGGGTTCCAAATTAGAGGAATGTTTTGTTATGGTAAAACTTCGTTTGAAACGCTGTGGTAGAAAGCAACGTGCGACTTGAAGGACACGATCCGGTGTGGATTTTTATTCTTACATCCGCCATCTTTTCTATGAATGAAGATGCTCTTGACCCGACATCTGTTCTGTTTTCACTAGAATCCTTATTTTTGTTAGGTTGTAATGAAAAATAGAGTACATGATGGAGCTCGGGTAGAAACTATGGATTCATCTTTCAGGGGGCAAGAATCTAGGGTTAATACCAATCAATAAATTGGAACAACTTCGTAAGTATATCAATATATAAATCGAAAGGATCCGATTCAGTCAAGTTTTTAATTCAAAAGTAAAATTTGTTGGAATTGATAAAAGTCTTTCGATTCAAAGTGTATCGCGCGGGAATCGAGAGTTTATATGATTCTTTGATAGAAAGAAATCACAAAAGGGGTATGTTGCTGCCATTTTGTAAGGATTAAGAAGCACCGAAGTAATGTCTAAACCCACTGATTTAAAACAAAGAAAAAAGGATCCCAGAACAAGGAAACGCCGTTTTTCAATTGTCTCAATAACTGTATAATATATAATAATAAAGATTAAATGAGACAAACAAGAGGGGGTTAAAGACCATTCAAAAAATGAAATAAATTGCCTAAAGATTTTTTTTCTTTTAAGCTATTTGAGAATTATCCAACTTGAGTTATGGGTACAAATGATTTTTTTTCAGGAAGGGGGAATAAAAAAAAATGAGTTAAATCCCATTATAATTTATTTTATCAACTCCTTTGCCATTAAATATAATTCTATACGTAGACAAAACTCCAAATCATTTTTTCTCGAGCCGTACGAGGAGAAAACTTCCTATACGTTTCTAGGGGGGGTCTTGTTCATTTACTTAGATCTATCCCAATGAGCCGTCTATCGAATCGTTGCAATTGATGTTCGATCCCGAAGAGAAGGAAGAGATCTTCGGAACGTAGGTTTTTATGATCCGATAAATAATCAAAGTTATTTAAACGTTCCTGCTATTCTATATTTCCTTGAAAAGGGCGCTCAGCCCACAGGAACTGTTCGGGATCTTTTAAAAAAGGCGGAGGTTTTTAAGTAGCTTGTTCCTAATCAAAAAAAATTTAATTAAGTAAATAAAGAAATAGAAAGGGGGTAGTAATTCTTATATAAATTATAAATTTTTGTATTTATATTTTTTCCTTTTTGGATTCTACTCATATCTATTTTTCATTGCTTCTATAAAATCTCATGTTCTAGAACGACAAAACCCGAGTTGCTTGATCCTAGAAATAGAAAATTCTGGGAGTTCCTTCAATTGGTCGGTTTTCGTTGGAACTCTACTAATAAGTAATAACCAAGGAATCCTCCTTTTTTTATTCTAGTTACTTATTATTGATTGAATAAAATAAATCAATATAAATCTGATATTTTTTCTACTTCTTCCTTCTTTATTCCTTTATCTAAACTTTTTCAGCTATATAGTGCCAATCCAACACAAGCCCTTTTTTATTTTTTTAATAGTATTGAAATAAATATAATTTATTTTGTTTTTCCGTTGTATTCTTTTCTCAACATTTATATTGACAACAGTGTATCGAACAAATATAATTCATCGTGATAAGTAGATAAATTTATTTATGTCCGAGAGGTTTGATTTTTACCTTATAACCTTATATTATTCAAATAATGGGATTCCTTGGATTCTCTTTAATAGAATATAATTTGAACTAAGATATAATAAGAATAGGGGTTTTGATTGAAAAGTCGATAACATAAGAACTAAGAGGTGGTCTATAAATTTTGACATTTATCTATCTTTTTCTTTTTGATTGTATCTACATAAACTTTTTCTATTCGGGTTGCTAACTCAACGGTAGAGTACTCGGCTTTTAAGTGCGGCTAGGATCTTTTACACATTTGGATGAAGCGAGGGATTCGTCCATACCATCGGTAAAGTTTGGAAGACCACGACTGATCCTGAAAGGGAATGAATGGAAAAAATAGCATGTCGGATCAACTAAGATTTCTGAGAAATATTTCATTCTTTCCGAATAGGTACAAACCCTTGTGTTCTTTTTTGAAACGGAACAAAATGAATTCAATTTAAAGTTGGGTCGGATGAATAAATGGATAGAGATAGAGCCCTAATGGCTTCAATTTATTGATTATAGGGAAAAAAGCAACGAGCTTCTGTTCTTAATTTGAACGATTACCCGATCTAATTAGACGTTAAAAATGTATTAGTGCCTGATACGGGAAGAGATTATCCCATGAACGGATTCTTTTTTTTTTTTTTTTATGAATCCTAACTATTGACATTTTCCATTATGGAATAGAAATGAGAAATGTGTGTAGAAGAAACAGTATATTGATAAAAAAATTCCAAAATCAAAAGAGCGATTAGGTTGAAAAAATAAAGGATTTCTAAGTATTTTGTTATCCTATACGAATAGACATTTTTCGTTTAAATGGAAAAGAGAGGATAGAGAATCCGTTGATAAGTTTACCTGTATCCGAGGTATCTATTCGTTTATTACTATAATACCTCGTTTTGACTGTATCGCACTATGTTTCATTGATAACCCCCAAAATCCTCTACCTTTAGTTCAACTAGAATTTCAAATGGAGGAATTCCAAAGATATTTAAAGCTAAATAGATCTCAACAACACTACTTCTTATATCCACTTATCTTTCAGGAGTATATTTATGCACTTGCGCATGATCATGGTTTAAATAGAAATAGATCCATTTTTTTGGAAAACGCAGGTTATAATAAATTCAGTTTACTAATTGTGAAACGTGCAATTAAGCGAATGTATCAGTATGAACAGAAGCATTTGATTCTTTTTGCTAATGATTTTAACCAAAATATATTTTTTGGACGCAACAAGAATTTTTCTTTTCAAATGATATCAGAAGGATTTGCAGTCATTGTAGAAATTCCGTTTTATCTCCGATTATTATCTTCGCTAGAAAGGAAAGGAATAGTTAAATCTCATAATTTACGATCAATTCATTCAATATTCCCTTTTTTAGAGGACAATTTTTCACATTTAATTTATGTATTGGAGATACTAATACCCTACCCAGCCCATCTGGAAATATTGATTCAAACTCTGCGCTATTGGGTAAAAGACGCTTCTTCTTTACATTTATTACGATTCTTTCTCCATGAGTATCGTAGTTGGAATACTCCAAATAAAGCCAGTTCTTGTTTTTCAAAAAGAAATCAAAGGTTTTTCTTCGTCCTATATAATTCTCATCTATGTGAATATGAATCCATCTTCGTCTTTCTTCGTAACCAATCTTCTCATTTATATTCAACGTCTTCTGGAACCCTTCTTGAACGAATCTATTTCTATGGAAAACTAGAACATCTTGTACTTGTAGAAGCTTTTGCTAAGGCCTTTCAGGCCAATCTATGGTTGTTTAAGGATCCTTTCATGCATTATGT